ATACAACCAACTATCATTAAGAATCTCATCCTTAGACCAAAAACAGGCAAAAGGTGGAATACCACAAAGAGAAAGTGTACCCACTAAAAAAGAAGTTTTTGTAATTGGTACATGTTTTGTTAAACCACCCATAAGAACCATATTTTGACTTTTAGCTGGAGAATATCCGACAACAGCTTCCATTGAATGAATAATGGATCCAGATCCTAGAAACAACAATGCTTTTGAATAAGCATGAGTAATCAAATGAAATAAAGCGGCTCGATAGGATCCCATACCTAAAGCTAACATCATATAACCCAATTGAGACATTGTGGAATAGGCCAAATTTTTCTTAATATCTTTTTGAGCAATAGCTAAAGTAGCTCCTAATACTACTGTTATTATACCTATAAAAGCTATTCCATTCATTATTGGGGGTAGAACTATGAAAAGAGGAAGAAGCCGAGCTACAAGAAAAATTCCAGCCGCTACCATAGTAGCAGCATGTATAAGGGCGGAAATAGGAGTAGGTCCTTCCATAGCATCAGGTAGCCACACATGAAGAGGAAATTGGGCGGATTTAGCGACTGCGCCACAAAATAGGAAGAGGGCAAACAAAGTAACAAAAAAAACATTAATCTCATTTTTATAAATTAAGTTATTTATTATTTGAAACAAATCCCTAAATTCCAAACTACCCGTTATCCAATAAAGACCTAAAATTCCCAATAATAAACCAAAATCCCCTACACGATTAGTTACAAATGCTTTTTGACAAGCATTTGCCGCAATAGGACGTGTGAACCAAAAGCCTATTAATAAATAAGAACACATTCCAACCAATTCCCAAAAAACATAAATTTGTATCAAATTCGAACTAGTAACTAATCCCAGCATTGAAATATTAAAAAGAATCATATAAGCAAAAAATCTCAAATATCCTTGATCATGAGACATATAATTATCACTATAAATAAGAACCAAAATACCAACAGTAGTAATTAATATTAACATAATAGACGTAAGTGAATCGATTAAGCACCCAAACTCTAAAGAAAGATCATTATTTATGGTCCAAGACCATACATATTGATAAATAGAGCTATTATTGACTTGATGAATAGACAGATCAACCGAAAAAATCATAACTATAGTTAACAATAAAATACTAGGAAAAGCCCACATACGACGCAGATTTTTTGTTGCCGTCGGAAAAAATAAAAGTCCCACTCCTATTAACATAGGAACTGGAAATGGAATAAAAGGTATAATCCATGAATATTGATATGTATATTCCATACAATAAACAAAAAAAAATTCCGATTCTAATGAATTTTATTTCTTATTCGTTGGTTTTTTATCTTTTTTGTAAAGAAGGAGTTCGGTTAATAAAAAAAAGAAATATAGAATTAAAATAGACAGATGTATTATTAATTTGAATCTTTATTCAATATTTGAAATATTACATATTACATTACATATTACAAAGTATAAACTAAAAATGGAGCGATAACGAAATTCCTAGCAAAAAATAATTTTTTTTTAATTCGAATTTAATTTTATGTATAGAGTTGGAATAAAATAATTAATTACACCAAAACTAAGAACATTTTTATTTTTATATGAATGATGAATTAAAAAAAAGTCCTTTTTTGACAAAAATCATCGGTTCATTTTTGATTTTTTAACTAATTTAGTATTTTGATTACAATAAAAAATTTTGATGTTTGGAAAAATCAAAAAAAAAGGGTTATAATATTCAATGTTTTACTTTAAATAGGAAACAAAAAATGGGAATTAAGATAGATAAGATATATGGCTAATTAAAGAGAAATTCCTTTTCATTTACGGAAAAAAATGTCTTTGACATAGAACTATATAAAAATGAAAAACTATATAAATTATATGGCAGTTCCAAAAAAGCGCACTTCTATATCAAAAAAAATTATTCGGAATACTTTATGGAAAAAGAAAGGATATTGGACAAGATTGAAAGCTTTTTCATTAGCACAATCTATTTTTACGGGGAATTCAAAAAGCTTTTTTTGTAACAAATACAAACGTTAGAGTAATTTCAATTAACTGGATTCAATGAATATTTTTAAAATCAAAAAAAAATACTAATATAAATTTAATATTTAATATATATATAGTTATAGTATTAATTTATAATATTTACATTATCTATATTCTAATAAAAAATCCTTTGTTGAATGTAGTGTTCCATTTTTGATTTTGATTATAGAAGTGCTCTTTTTTATTTTCCACTGAATATAAAAAAATGGAAATACATTTCTTTATATTCAGAAAATGAAATAAATAAAAAAAGAGTCATTTAAAATTACATAACATAAACATAATAATTGGATTATAATTTTAGAATTATTAATTTATATATATAATAATATAATTTTTTTTTACTTTTACTAAGACTTCAGAATAAAAAATTATTTATATTTTATATTTAGAATAAGAATATAGATATAGAATAAAAAGAAAAGTATTGAAATATATATTTCGAATAGATTCTAATAAAATTCTTTATTTAATGTTTAGTAAACAAATATTTTACTTTAATTGATTCTTTGAATCTCGACAATTGATTAAAAATTAATTATTATGATTTTGAGTAAGCCGCTATGGTGAAATTGGTAGACACGCTGCTCTTAGGAAGCAGTGCTAGAGCATCTCGGTTCGAGTCCGAGTAGCGGCATGATATCTTATCTTTTCAAAAAAAAAAGGTCCTATAATGAACTCAATTCTTATTTCTATTCCTAGTATTTCGATTTTGTGATTATATATTATATGATGGTATTTTCAACTTTAGAGCATATATTAACTCATATATCGTTTTCGGTCGTATCCATTTTAATTTCAATTCATTTGATAACCTTATTATTAGTCAATGAAATCATAAGATTATATGATTCGTCAAAAAAAGGCATGATAATAACCTTTTTTTGTATAACAGGATTGTTAGTTACTCGTTGGGCTTTTTCGGGACATTTACCGTTTAGTGATTTATATGAATCATTAATATTTCTTTCATGGACTTTTTCCATTTTTTATATGGTTCCTTCCTTCAAAAAACATAAAAACAAAAAACATAAAAACGACTATTTAAACACAATAATCGCACCAAGTGTTATTTTTACTCAAGTCTTTGCTACTTCAGGTCTTTTTAAAAAAATGAACGAATCCATAATATTAGTACCCGCTTTACAGTCCCATTGGTTAATGATGCACGTAAGTATGATGATATTGGGTTATGCAACTCTTTTATGTGGATCATTATTATCTGTGGCTATTTTAGTCATTACATTCCAAGAACTGCTTGGTAAAAGCAAGAATTTGTTTTTTTTAATAAATGAATCATTTTCTTTTGTCGAAATTAAATACATGAATATGAATGAAAAAAATAATGTTTTCCAAAAAACAGCTTTTTCGTCTTATAGAAATTATTATAGATCTCAATTTATTCAACAATTGGATCGTTGGGGTTACCGTACTATTAGTCTAGGTTTTATCTTTTTAACAATAGGTATTATTTCAGGAGCAGTATGGGCTAATGAGGCATGGGGATCATATTGGAATTGGGATCCAAAGGAAACTTGGGCTTTTATTACTTGGACTATATTCGCGATTTATTTACATACTAGAAAAAATAAAAAATTAGAATATATAAACTCTTCAATAGTGGCTTCTATGGGTTTTTTTATAATTTGGGTATGTTATTTAGGGATAAATCTTTTAGGAATAGGACTACATAGTTATGGTTCATTTACATCTAATTGAATTAAAGTGAAGAAACAACTTTACAAATCTAAATACAGAAACCCAAATAAAATAGAATAAATATATATAATAACTAAAAAGAAAAATTCAAATAAATGATAGAGAACCCCTTAAATCAAGTAATGCGGTAGTGACTCAAGGGTTTCTCACAAACAACATATTCACTTAGAATTATTTCTTTTTTAATACATAAATTAATACATAATTAATACAATACAAATATATATATATATATTTGTATTGTACATAGGATTTATTTCTTCTTTTTTTTTCATTTATTCCTGAAAACTATCTATAAAAAATTAGATAGAATAGCTTCAACCTTGTCAGCCGAAAATGAAAAAATAAAATCTGGATAAATACCAATACTTATAACAGGTATAAGGATAGAAATTGAAATAAATAATTCTCGTGGCCCCGAATCAAAAAAATAAGAATTTGGTGTATTAAAAATCTTGTATCCATAGAACATTTGACGTAAGATAGATAATGAATAAATAGGAGTTAATATCATTCCAATTGCTGTTACAAAAGTTACTAGTATTTTTGTGATTAAAAGATATTTTTGGCTAGTAATTATTCCTAATAAGACTATCAATTCTGCAACAAAACCGCTCATGCCCGGCAATGCAAGAGAAGCCATCGATAACATAGTGAAAACTGTGAATATTTTTGGCATTGGGATAGCCATTCCACCCATTTCGTCGAGATAAAGAAGACGTAGTCTATCATAACTAGTTCCCGCCAAGAAAAAAAGAGCAGCGCCAATAAATCCATGAGAGATTATTTGTAAAATAGCCCCGTTGAGACCTGTATCGCTTATAGAGCCAATTCCTAAAATTAAGAAACCCATATGAGATACCGAAGAATAAGCTATTCTTTTTTTTAAATTACGTTGACCAAGAGATGTTGAAGCTGCATAGATTATTTGAATTGAACCTAATAGCATTAACCAGGGGCAAAATATAGAATGAGCACGAGATAATAATTCCATATTAATTCGAACCAACCCATATGCTCCCATTTTTAATAATATTCCGGCTAAAAGCATACAAGTGCTGTAATGTGCCTCTCCGTGGGTGTCGGGTAACCACGTATGTAAGGGTATAATTGGTAATTTGACAGCAAAAGCAATAAGAAATCCCATATAGAATATTATTTCCAACGCCATGGGATATGATTGATTAGTTAATAATTCAAAATTTAATGTTGGTTCATTCGAACTATATAAACCCATACCCAGAATTCCCAGTAATAAAAAAACAGAACTTCCCGCAGTGTACAAAATAAATTTTGTAGCTGAATACAAACGTTTTTTTCCACCCCACATGGATAAAAGTAGATAAACGGGAATTAATTCGAATTCCCACATGATGAAAAAAAGTAAAATGTCTCGAGAAGCAAATGTTCCTATTTGACCACTATACATTGCTAACATCAGGAAATAAAAAAATTTGGATTCTCGAGTAACTGGCTGAGCCGCTAACGTAGCTAAAGTAGTAATGAATCCTGTCAATAAAATGGGTCCTATAGAGAGTCCATCTATTCCGAATCTCCAGTAAAAGTCAAAAAAATGGATCCATTTATAATTTTCTGTCAATTGAATTAGTGGATCATCCAATTCGAAATGATAACAAAATACATAGGCTGTTAGAAGTAGATCCATTAAACAAATACAAATAGTATACCACTTAATGACCTTATTTCCTTTATGAGGAAATAAGAAAATTAAGGAACCCGCGGCTATTGGCAAAACTACAATTATTGTTAACCAAGGAAAAAAATTCGTGATAAAAATAAGATATACTTAGACTAGAAAAACCCGCGCTCAAAATACAAAAACAAATCTTTTGTATTTTGAGCGCGGGTTTTTGCCAGTAAAAAAAAGGTACTTGTGTGTGTGGTTCTTTTTGAAATATATCAATAAGCTAGACCCATGCTTCGAGTTGTTTCATGCCATAAATAAACTCTAACACTTAAGAAATCCGTCGGACAGGCGGATTCACACCTCTTACAACCAACACAGTCTTCTGTTCTTGGGGCAGAAGCAATTTGTTTAGCTTTACATCCATCCCAAGGTATCATTTCTAAAACATCTGTGGGGCAGGCTCGAACACATTGAGTACATCCTATACATGTATCATAAATCTTTACTGAATGTGACATTGGATCGTAATCCTTGAACATCAAAAATTCACCATTTTCGATCTAGTAAAGTCGTAAACGAATTATATATAAATATTACACCAGATGAATCAATGATTTATCATAATTTTGCTAATCAAAATCTACTTATAGATTAATTTAAATAAAAATAACATAATAGAACCAAGATACTTTGATTTCTTATGTTTGTTTTTGCAAACATTATCACATTATCATAAGTTATATATCATATATGCCAATTTGAAATATATGCCCATTTGAATTGATTAATAGTACACACTATTATAAATTCTACTTTTTTTTAGTAATACTATTTATTCAACAAATTCGATTGATTGATACGAGTTGATTTTCTATTACGATAAATAGAGGAAACAATAGCCAGTCCGATAGCTGCTTCAGCGGCTGCAACAGCTATAACAAAAATTGAAAAAATATTTCCTTTTAATTGACGACTATCAAAAAAATCGGAAAAGGTTACGAGATTTATATTAACTGCATTCAGTATAAGTTCAAGACACATAAGGGCTCTAACCATATTTCGACTTGTAATCAACCCATAGATACCTATAGAAAATAAAAAGGCACTCAAAACAAGTGCATGTTCAAATATCATTGCCCAACTCCTTATCAATTTTTATTCATTTCAATATGAACGAGAATTTAACGGATTTTATTGACTAAAGAATATAAAAAGTCTACTACAAAAAGATAATATATTGACAATAAAAAACGATTTTCTACATAAATACTCTTTTACGTTCACATAGAATTCAACGAAAATAAATGTGATAAAATCTAACAAAATTCAATTTGGATTTATATTGTTAGTTCTAAAAATATCTTATTGGCGAGCCACAACAATTGCACCTATCAAAGCAACTAAAAGAATTATTGAAATGAGTTCAAATGGAAGAAAAAAATCTGTTGATAAATGAATTCCAATTTGTTGACTAGTACTTATCAAATCTTGCTCTATAATCTGATTTGGTCTTGTAGTCCAAATAATCCCATGCCATGATGTATCTAGAATAGTAGTTATTAGTGAAAGAAAAATACTTGTACAAACCGTCAAAGTAATTCCGTTCCCAACGGTCCAAAGATGAAAATCTTGGTAATATTCTGAACCATTCATGAACATCACAGCAAATATGATTAAAACATTTATAGCGCCCACGTAAATAAGTAGCTGTGATGCAGCTACAAAATGGGAGTTTGATAAAATATAGAATAAAGATATACAAATAAGAACCATTCCCAACGAAAAAGCAGAAAAAATTGGATTCGTAAATAATACTACTCCTAGACTTCCTAGTATAAGACCTGACCCCAAAAAGATTAAAAGAAAATCATGTAACGGTTCAGGCAAATCCATTATATGTAAAATAAGAGATAAATAAATCGAAATTTCATGACCTTATTGATATGACCAGGAAAAAAATTATAGATGAAATACTAAAATTCTCTCCGCATTGAATTGAACCTAATCCTAAGATAAGAAATGATCCTAATATAAAAAAAGTGAATTGCTATAAATACAGTTATTATCGAATCAATATCATTTCATTCGTTTCTTTATATGAAAGAGTAATTTCAAACTAGAAAATTAAAATTTTAAAAATGAAAGAAGTAAAAGAAGTATATGTATAATATATGATTGGATTTATATTCGATAATTTTCGTTTTCAGAAGAATTGGATTTAATTATCAATAATTTATAATTTTATTTGAATCGTTCGAATTGTATAATCATCAATTACTGATACTGGTAAACGGCCCAAAGCAATTTGATTATAATTCAATTCGTGGCGATCATAAGTCGAAAGTTCATATTCTTCAGTCATTGATAAACAATTTGTTGGACAATACTCAATACAGTTACCACAAAATATACAGATTCCGAAATCAATACTGTAATTAAGCAACCGTTTCTTTCGAATATCCGTTTCTAGTTTCCAATCAACAACGGGTAAATCTATGGGACATACACGAACACATACTTCACAAGCAATGCATTTATCAAATTCAAAATGTATTCGACCACGGAAACGTTCTGATGTGATTATTTTTTCATAAGGATATTGAATAGTTACAGGTAAACGATTTGCGTGAGATAAGGTAATCATGAAACCTTGACCAATGTACCTTGCAGCTCGGACTGTTTGTTGACCATAATTTATGAATCCAGTTACCATAAGGAACATATCGTGAATATCTCTGAATATTTTTTTCTTTCTCTTGTTTGATACAAGTTTTTAATTTTAATATAGAAGGTCCATTTTTTATAGTGAAAACAGTTGAGACGAAGTTGTTAATAATAGATTACCAAGAGAAATGGGTAAAAGAAATTTCCACCCAAGATTTAATAATTGATCTATTCTTAGTCTAGGCAAAGTCCATCGTGTTGTGATAGAAACAAATAAAAATAAAAAAGTCTTAGCTAGTGTAATAAAGATACCCATTATTGTTACAAAAACTCCATATGCTTTATTTATTTCAAAAAATTCAGAAACAAATATGTAAGGAATAGAGATATTTGGACCACCCAAGTAAAGAACTGTTACAAATAACGAAGAAATTAATAGGTTTAAATAGGAAGCAACGTAAAATAAACCAAATTTGATACCCGAATATTCGGTTTGATAACCTGCTACTAATTCTTCTTCCGCTTCTGGTAAATCAAAGGGTAATCTTTCACATTCTGCTAGGGAAGAAATTATAAAAACGATGAAACCCATAGGTTGACGCCATAAATTCCATCCCCAAAAACCATACTTTGATTGAGCATCAACTATATCAACTGTACTTAAACTGTTTGATAATCCTAGTCGGTGATAACATTACTGTTCCCATCTCTATTCCAGAACCGTACATGAGATTTTCACCTCATACGGCTCCTTTTTAAAGCCTTAAAAAAATCTACGGACCGAGCCATTTATTTATCCCTTGATATATCCCTAAGATATATAAGATTCCATTTTTTTGGACGGTTCTGAATTAGACCAATAGAATTCTGTCTGTCCTAATAACCTAATAAAAAATTGGAATAAGGAAAAATACATTGTATTTCATATTTTTTAATTTTTTTTTTATAAATAAATAAAAAATATAAATAAATAAAAAATATGAAAGGTACTTCTGAATTGATCTCATCCCTTAACAAATCAAAAAGTAAATTTGTTGAGTAATAACTAAATTCTTTCATAAAATACTCTTTTAGAATTATCAATAACTCCTTCCAATAACTTCCTAATCGTTTTCGATTACGAAAAAGAATTACATGTTAGTTTTCAAAATTATGACATGAATTCTATCTCCATAAATATGGATATAAGACAAAAAAAGAAAAAGTGGATCCCTTTTTTTTTTTGTTCTTAACCTATTCTTTTTTTATGCAAGTATAATAAAAAAGGGACTTAAGAAAAAAATTAAAGGATTATTTCGTTTCTGATAGTCATTTATTTAATTAGTGGATAGAAGATACTCTGGATCGGAATTGTGGGGAGTACGGCTTTCTTTTTTCTACCAATTGAAAGCCCCAATTAGTATTCTTTTTTCTATTAGTCATAAATGTTCTTTTGGATATTTAAAAAAATATACGTTACAAATCCTTTGTATATCTTGGTGTTTCTAACCATCCATTCATTTTTTTTATTAATCCCTTATTTATTTTAATCTATTTTATATATATGGTAATATATATAAAATAGATTAAAATAAATTAAAGTTGGTCTTTTGTGCCCGCTTCAAGACAGGATGATTAATCAACCAACCTTGGGATAAACGACCACTTCTACTTAAAATTGAATTGATTTTTTCACTTAATTCTTATACATAGAAAATGAGACTCAATATTTTTACTGCAATTTAAAATTATCATACTTTCTATTAACTATAAGTAATATAGTATTCATAAATTATATTCAATAGAAGCTGTTTTATTGCACTCATATAACTATCTGATTAAATTATTCAATCTGAATAAATAAATACTAAAAATAAAAGGAATATATATTCAATTTATTAACCTCCTTATACTAGAAAAGTATTATAAAGAAAGGAGTATAGCAATAGTAATAGTATCGAACGACAAATTTCTGTCTTAACGAATCGCACGTAGAGATATCGATAACACACATAGAGCTAATGGTATTTCATAACTAATCGATTGAGCAGCTGCTCGTAGACCACCCAAAAAGGAATATTTATTATTTGACCCATATCCTGACATAAGAAGTCCAATGGGAGCAATACTCGAAATAGCAATCCATAAAAAAACACCAATATTCAGATCAGATAAAACAAAATTATACCCAAAAGGAATTACCGAATAGCTTATTATAATTGATATGACTGATATGGATGGTCCTATACTGAATAAACGAATATCTCCTCTAGATGGAATAAGATTTTCTTTGAAAAGTAATTTTGTTCCGTCGGCTAGAGCTTGAAGAACTCCAAAAGGACCGGTGTATTCAGGTCCAATACGTTGTTGTATTCCTGCAGATATTTCTCTTTCTAACCATACAATTGCTAGTACACTTATTGTAATTCCCAATACAAGAATAAAAATAGGTGAAAATGCCCATATAATTCCATATACTTCTTTAAAGGATTCTAATCTGAAAAAAAAATGCATATCTTGTATTTCTGTTATATCTATTATCATTTCAACGATCAACTTCTCCCATAATAATATCTATGCTACCTAGTATTGTCATAATATCGGCCAATTTCATTCTTTTAACTAATTGAGGAAGAATTTGCAAATTGATAAAACCCGGTGGACGAATTTTCCATCTCCAAGGAAAACCATTTTGATCTCCTATTAGAAAAATTCCCAATTCTCCCTTGGGGGCCTCAATTCTTACATAAAGTTCTTGTTTTGGCAATTCAAAAGTCGGAGACGGTTTTTTACTAATAAATCGATACTCAAAATCATTCCATTCTGGCTCTTTTTCTCTATCAAAGGAACGGATTTCTAAATTTTCATATGGCCCGCCAGGAATTCCTTCCAAAGCTTGTTGAATAATTTTTATGGATTCCATCATTTCACCAATTCGAACTAAATAACGAGCTAATGAATCTCCTTCTTTTTGCCATTGAACTTCCCAATCAAATTCTTCGTAACATTCATAATTATCAATTTTACGTAAATCCCATTGTATTCCGGAAGCCCGAAGCATCGGTCCCGATAAACCCCAATTTATTACTTCCTTTCCATCAATAACCCCTACCCCTTCAACCCGTTCTAAAAAAATAGGATTTCGAGTAATAAGTTTTTGATATTCAACAATCCTTGTTAAAAAATAATCGCAGAAATCAAAACATTTATCTATCCAACCATAAGGTAAATCAGTTGCTATCCCCCCAATACGAAAAAAATTATGCATCATTCTCATACCCGTCGCAGCTTCAAATAGATCATAAATTAATTCTCTTTCTCTGAAAATATAGAAGAAAGGGGTTTGTGCACCAATATCGGCCATAAAAGGCCCTAGCCATAATAGGTGAGAAGCTATACGACTCAATTCCAACATAATTACTCGGATATAGCTGGCTCTTTTAGGTACTTGAATATTTCCCAATTGTTCTGGTCCGTTTACAGTTATTGCTTCTGTGAACATAGTAGCTAAATAATCCCAACGTGTTACATAAGGCAGATATTGTATAATTGTTCGATTTTCCGCTATTTTTTCCATTCCTCTGTGTAAATAACCCAATATTGGTTCACAATCAATAACATCTTCACCATCTAGAGTAACAATAAGTCGAAGAACACCATGCATTGATGGGTGGTGAGGGCCCATATTAACTATCATAAAGTCCTTTCTTGTAGTTAAGATATTCATAGGTTTTTCCTCGATTCATTCTTATATGAATCGCTTAAAAAAGTTCATCAAAATGCAAGATCTAATAAATCGAATAATTGAGAATTACTTTTCAATTTAACGAATTTTTGACTCCCGAATATCAAACTGATTTATTAATTTTTTATAACGTATTCCATCTTTCTTTGACAAATAAGATAGTAATCGTTGCCGTTTTCCCAGAATTTTACGTAAACCTCTTTGAGATAAATAGTCTTTTCGGTGCAATTCAAAATGTGAAGTAAGTCTTCGTATTCTATTGGTAAAATTGAATACTTGAAATTCAACCGATCCCGGGTTTTTTTCTTTTTTTTCTTCTGAAATAACAGGTATAAATGCATTTTTTACCATAAAAATTGAAAGTTTTTTCCTTCTCCTCGCTTTATATATATATTTATTTTTTTTTTATTTTCCCATCTCCTCGCTTTATATATATATTTGATTTATTGATCAGTAATAATAATGACACTAATTTTGAATTTTGTATATAAATATGAATTTCCTTAAAAAATAAAAGAGGATTTCGTTGATTTTTTTTGATCTAATGGATATTTCATTTTATTTATATCAATGCCACAATGCGCGTCTGTATTTTATATGAAGACAAATTTCGATTAACGAATTTTCAATCGCGGATACATATGTATTCTTACTATACTGAAACGACTTCCATTATGGGTATAAAACCAATAGCGATTTATACAAGCTAAATCTTCTAATCGATAATTTGGCCAAAGAAAAATTTTAAAATTCATTCGTTTTTTTTTATCTTTCTCAAGATATATATAGTTTTTAGTCAAAACTTGAAAACAATTATGGACTTTATTTTCATTATAAAATATTGTGTTTCTATCTATACTATTTATATTACTTGGATTTAAACAAATTAGAATTCTCAATTCTCTACGACGTCTAGGGGATAAAATATTTTCAGTAACAAGTAAATCAAAATTCTTTTTTTCTATTACCTTTTGATCTCTTGTTCTTGTAATGTATTTATCTAAATTTTGCTTATTAACATTACATTTTTCTGGGTATTTTTTATAAATTTTTCGTTTATTCTTATGAATTAATGAAAGACCCACGGTTTGATACATAAGAAATTTTTTCTTGTTTTTTCTAGACAAACGAACAGGTTCTATAACAAATATTTCTTTTTTTATAAATTTTTTATTTTTTCTTAAGCCTTGAAGAGTTAAATTCTTCTGATTTTGAATCATCATAATATCTAGACCTAGCTCTCCTCTTTGAATAGACGCTATAGTAATTTCTCTTAAATTTTTCAATCTAATCAGGAGACAATATACTTTAACATTTTTGAATATTCTTTGACCTAAGAAATTCTTCCAATTCAAATGTAAAATCAAAAAATTTCTTAGTAAGAAATTAAGTTCTGCCTCCATCTTGTTCTTGTCTTTCTTTTTCTTTATACCCTTAATATTCTTTTCATTGCCTGATCCTACAAAATCTTTTTCTTGGTTTGAAAGAGGTATTTCAAGATTTATTTGATCGACGTATAATGTTTTTGCTTGATTTTGAGTCTCTAACTCCAATTCAAGAGATTTATTTTTTTTCGATGATCGATAAATATCGCTTATTTTTTTCTTTCTAGTAATGTTATTTTTATTTTCACTAATATTTTGATTAAAATTAAAAAAAAGTAATTGGATTGGTATGATCCATGGGTTATCCCTATATGCATTATAAAATATCACTAATTTTGAAAAGAACCAAAATTCAGGATTCGATATGGAACGATTTAGTATTTCTATATTGATTCTCGCCCAATCGAAATACTTTCTATACTGGTTTTTTTCCATATCTATAATAGTGTCTTCCGCTATATAATTTTTGATAAAGATATTACCTATTATATCAAATAATTCATTTTTATGCGCGTTGTAATTAGAATAAATTACTTTTTTTTTATTTGCTTGAACTTGAAATAGGGATTTCGATCCATAAATATATGAGTCTTTCTTATCCACATAATTGATAAAACTATAGGATAAAAGATCATAGCTATATTGTTTTCTCATTTTTTTTTTTTTTAATGCACCTACTTGTTCTTCTTTGTAAAGAATTAATCGGCTTTTTTCATATGAATTATATTTGGTTAAATCTTGATTTTGAGTTACGCGACATTGAATGATCTTATTTTTCCATTTTTGTGGTACTAATCTGGACCATCTGCTTTGGGATAAGTCATATTGATAATGATCCTTTAACCAATTTGTCCATTGATTTATTCCAGAATTGTGAGAGTTCTTATGTTTTAATTTCGAATGAAATATTCCCTCTATTCCAAAAAAAGAATCTTTTATTTCATTTTTAAGAAAAAAAAAATTTTCATGATATTCAAAAACCGATCTTAATTTATATATGTTAATAATTCGGGTTTGTAATAATTTTAAAAATACATATGCTTGTGACAAAAAGGAGACGTCACAAGAATTTTTTGAATTTGTATTCCTAGTATTAAAATATTTGTGTATAATCGAAATAAAGCGAATTATATTTTGATTTGTTTTATCAGTTCTTTCTGCATTTGGTTTATTAATGTAAATGGATTTATTGAAAATTTTTTTTGTTGATTCAAGAAAAAGTTGTGTATTGATCCTCGGAATACAAATGATATATAGAAAGATATCTATGTATGTCCTTTTCATGAAAAATTTAAAAAAAGAATGTGATTTACGAGTTAATTGAACATTTCTTCTTCTTTTTAATATCTGCAAATTTTTGTTTTTTAATTCGATCCTTTTAACACCATAAGTAGTTTTGTTCGAATTAATATTTGTCTCTAAAATTATAAGCCCTTTTTTCATTTTTTCGATTTTTTTAAAAATTTCTTTTCTTTTAGCATTCAGATCCTTTATTTTTTTTTTTTTTATTGAATAATTTGCCGAATTTATAGATTGAATTTGAGTGGTTGCTTCGAAAATAATTGGACTGTTCTTCCCGATTATTGAATCTTTTTTGCTTTCACTCAATTCATCTATTTTTTTGAATTTAAATTTAATAAATAGAACTTTTGAAAATTTTTTTATTTTTTTCGTTAGAAATAGAATACTTTTGATGATCCATTTTGCTTTTTCTTTTAAGATATTTAGAAACAATTTCAGTTTTTCACTTAAAGCTTTTCGAACTAGAAAAATGAAAAACTGAAATTGTTTCTTTTTTTTTTTTAGTTCTTTTAAAATCGGATTAAAAAATGAAAATCGATTTTGGGTAGAACCAGAAAAGGGCAATTCGACTTCTGTTCCCCAAATTGTTAAAAAACAAAAGTTCTTTTTTTTCATTTGATCTTTTTTCTTTTCATTGGATCGTAGCTTAGATTTGTGCCAAGGTTTTAGACGAAAAGGAAATAATATCTTTATCTGAATACCGTCTGTTAGCCATTTTTTTGGAAATTCTGTTTCGGATAATTGAACACCATTATACGTACATTTAATATACATTTCTCTCTTCCAATCCCTAAAATCTTCAGACCATTCAGGAAATTGAAAAAATAATATACGAACAATATTTTTTATTATTATCAATGAAGGTAATATAATATATTTTCTAAGAATCGATTGCGTTATTAATAAAAAACCCCTTATTACTTGAGCAAATATAATACTATCCCAGGTTTCTGCTATTTCGATACGTTTTTTTTCCTCATTTTCTTTTTTTTGTTCCTCTTTCGAACTTTCTTTTACTTTTTTCTCTGTATAATCATAAATTTGAAATTCTTTCTTTTTTCGAATCCAATTTTTTAACATAAAAAAGATTTTCATTGACTTGATACTATCAAAAAAAAAGAATAAAGGTCTCTCCATTTTATCCAAAAAAAGGGGGGAATGCACACTTTTTTGAAAAAATTTCCAAGTAACTGTTTTACGCCTTTGAGCACGTATAGATCCTTTTATTATGTCTCGCCGAAAATCCGATTGTTGTGAATAACGTATTAAAGCCAATTCGTTTTTTTTTTTAGTATTATCGGTATCTTCCGTATCATTATAAGTATTGTCTTTCTTAAAAAATTTAGATTTATTTAAAATGACTACACGTTTGGCTTTTCTAGAACGAATTTGATAATTCTCTGCTTCAATTTTTCCGTCCAGTTGTTCTAATTCGTCAATAAATTTGTATGACCATCGAGGAACTTTTTTACGGATTTCGTTTATTCTAATACATTCAGTTCTATTTTGATTTACTATTGTTTTTTCCTTCAAATCTGTTCTAATTGCATCGAATAAGATTTTGATTCTTTTTTTTTTTTCTTCTTCATCTTCAGAATTCTTTTTTATTTGTTCATCTTCTGGAAATAAATGGAGTGCTTCACAACCTAAGCTTGATACTGATTTTTGTGAAAATTTATGGATTGGGTTAAAAAAAAAAAATGAAATTCCTAATGCTTTTCGATCAAATGTTTTTATTTTCTCCTCCAATTCTTGATAATTATTATTATTATTTTGATAAATATTATTATAAATATTATTATTAATATAAAGAAAGGTACCATGAATTTTATTTATCAAAATTTGATTTTTTTTGTAAGTTTTTTCATCTTGGATTCGTCCACGAAAAGATCTGTTTAAAAAAGGATCATATATTTTAGTTAAGTATTTTGTTTTAGTTTCATCATTACACAATCGAATTCGGTTTTCCAATATATCCAGAGAAATCAATTTATTATCAATAACTTTTGCCCTATTTAGAAATTCATTGCTCAGTTTCTTTCTTTTTTCTTCATTAGTATAGTTCCAATAATTAGACAATTCGTCATAGGAAATTTTATCTCTTGTGAAGAGATCCAATTTTGTTTCCATCATTTTTTGAAAAGTTGATAAATTTGATGGATACGTAAAAGATATTCTCTCTTTTCCATCACTTTGGCATGTATGAAAAAAAAATTCTGAAATTTCATTTTTTACGATATTTTCAAATCGATTATTTTTTATATATCGAAATGGACGATTCCATCGTTTATAATTAAAAAGAATGCTTACAAGGGGTTTTTGAGCAAATTCTAGGCTATATTTATCCTCATCGATTTTGTACAAATTCTTCTCTTTTTTCGAAAAAATATCTTTGTTCTTGGATCTTTTTTGTTTTTGTTTAGTTCGTACCCTTTGCAAATTTTTTTCGACATCACTTTTTCCTTTTTTATAAATTTCATTACTTTTTTGAATTTCTGACAATTTCTTAGTAAAAAAAGGGGGCGGTATTCTGCCTAAATAATATAAACAGGTAACAAATAAGAAAATAATAAACATTTTAAACATTGAATTTCGAAATTCTGACATAATGTACTTATTTGATTGAATAGGTACATTAGATTTAATTGAATTATTTTGTTGTATGCAGACTAATATAAATTCAATCAATTTCATCAAAAAAATGTGACCAATTAACCAACCAATAAAACTACTTGTGAAAAATAAAAATTTATTGTTGCATCGAAATAAATAAATATTTACTAATCTTATTAATATTGAACTTGGTAAAAAAAAAGGATTTAATAACTGGAAAATAAGATTCTGAAAGAATATTTTTTGAATACTAAAATTGCGTATTGAATTTGGATTCTTGTATCCATAATTCAAAAAGTTTTTGTGATTATTGCCGAAGAACTGAAATAAAAGATAAGGTAGAGCTATGACAGTTATTGTATGTGGGCTACCCAATGCTAGATGCAA